ATTCAAGCAGTTTATGTACCCGCAGACGATTTGACCGACCCTGCTCCTGCTACGACATTTGCACATTTAGATGCTACTACCGTACTATCAAGAGGATTGGCTGCCAAAGGTATTTATCCAGCAGTAGATCCTTTAGATTCAACGTCAACCATGCTTCAACCTCGGATCGTTGGTGAGGAACATTACGAAACCGCCCAAAGAGTTAAGCAAACTTTACAACGTTACAAAGAACTTCAGGACATTATAGCTATCCTTGGATTGGACGAATTATCCGAAGAGGATCGTTTACTCGTAGCAAGAGCGCGAAAAATTGAGCGTTTCTTATCACAACCCTTTTTCGTAGCAGAAGTATTTACCGGTTCTCCAGGGAAATATGTTGGTCTAGCAGAAACAATTCGAGGATTTCAATTGATCCTTTCCGGAGAATTAGATGGTCTTCCTGAACAGGCCTTTTATTTGGTAGGTACTATCGATGAAGCTACCGCGAAGGCTATGAACTTAGAAATGGAGAGCAATTTGAAGAAATGACCTTAAATCTTAGTGTACTGACCCCTAATCGAATTGTTTGGGATTCAGAAGTGGAAGAAATTGTTTTATCTACTAATAGTGGTCAAATTGGCATATTACCAAATCACGCCCCTATTGCCACAGCTGTAGATATAGGGATTTTGAGAATACGCCTTAACGACCAATGGTTAACGATGGCTCTGATGGGTGGTTTTGCTAGAATAGGAAATAATGAGATCACTGTTTTAGTAAATGATGCGGAGAAGGGTAGTGACATTAATCCACAAGAAGCTCAGCAAACTCTTGAAATAGCGGAAGCTAATGTGAAAAAGGCTGAAGGAAGGAGACAAAAAATTGAGGCAAATCTAGCTCTCCGACGAGCTAGAACACGGGTGGAGGCTAGCAATCCGATTTCATAACTAGTTGGTACGTTCGAATAATAAAAAGAAGTTCTCTTTCTAATCCTATTTAGATTCTGTCGGGTGAATACAATCAAATACAATCAAACAGAATCCAATTCTGATGCAAAAATTTAAATTAAAAAATGAAATAGAAAAGATACAAAATCAAAAAATAAATATCACTAAAGGTGGGTTGTAAACCTTATTAGATACCATTGACTCTGGTATCTAATAAGTTTTACCTACTATTGGATTTGAACCAATGACTCCCGCCGTATGAAAGCAGTACTCTAACCACTGAGTTAAGTAGGTCATTTATCATCCCAAAGAGAACCAAATGAAACCCATCCTGTCGATGGATTATAAATATCATATTACTTATAAGCAATACTAATCTAAGGAATACCACTCAAAGAGATCAAAGATTCTTGATGTTGGATCATGGAATATTTCTCTTGACAAGAATTTACCTACATGATAAAATATGTATCACAAGCACTAAGGGCTATAGCTCAGTTGGTAGAGCAACTCGTTTACACGCGCGCCAATGTTTTTCAAGGGAGTTCATCATACAATCAGAAAAATTGATCTTGTTGAGAAATCGATGTCTTACTCCATAACTTTGAGGGAACCATAGCCTGACAAAGGTTCGGTCCAATTTGGACCCCCATTTAGGAGGTGCCAAACAGACCCCATCATTGATTTGAGATCTTGATAAGGTGAATACCCAGTCTATTCAATGCTAGGCATAATGAGTATAAGGACCTCAAAAAAATCTCTTTTCGTCATATGAACTTTAAGGTGTATGAAGTTTCATATTGGATTTTTAAGCAGAACGATAGAGACTTCATTTAACTTAGGTTGATCTAGGCCAGAGACAGACCTACGTCAAGATAATCCCACCTTTGAAACACTTTGGTAATGCTCCCAAATAATGAATCAGAGCACATGGAGCCATTTCCTTATCTTTTTTTCTGTCAAGAAAAAAAATGGCAGACTAACTGATATTTAGATCAGTTAATGAAGGAGCCCAATGCAAAAAAAAAATGCATGTTGGGTCTTTGAAACAGTTCAGATCATTTTAATAATAATAAGTTTGATCTGTTTTACCGAGAAGGTCTACGGTTCGAGTCCGTATAGCCCTATAAAAATGAAAAATGCAAAAAAAAATTGTATAATTTGCATTTCTTCATTATTATTTCTTGCTTGTAACTAAATGAAATCCAATTATTCCTATAAGTTTACTCACGGCAATCGTTTAAGCAGATGAAAGAAAAAACGCATATCAATGGATCCAATAGATATTGATTTTTGCAATTGCAGATAAACAAACCAACCTTTCGTCATTAATCTTCGGAGGCGAATTACATATTCATATCCACAATAAAAGAATTAGTGAGACTCCCTTTCTTTTGATATCCCCAATCTTATTGAATTTTGGAAGTCAACTCATTTCACGGGCCTGGTGAAATGCAAAACTACGAAGAGGAATTCACATGGATTTAGGAAAGGCCTGCTGTATTTGTGTACAAGCTAAAGTTTTTTGAAAAATGAATATCTTTGGTCACTTTCATTGTCAAATAGGCTTTTCC